ACGTGGTGATACGGGGCGGTGACAGATCTAGAGGGGTAGCTGTCTAAGGGAAATTAATTCATTAAAGTAGCATGCTTGTATCAATATGGGTCGGTGGCCATGAAGTGTGGTTTGGGTTATTAGACTATCCCGTGATAGTATGTAATCTGAGCCTAAGTACGCTGTGCCAGAGGTCTTGTTTTTGGGGTTTGGCAGGACATTAGTAGTTGGCATGGCGACCCACTTTCATGGGGGGGTAGGGGGGGTTTGTAATAGCATAGCGGCAGCGACGTATGCGTGCGTGTATGCGTGCGTGTATGCGTGCGTGTATGCGTGCGTGTATGCGTGCGTGTATGCGTGCGTGTATGCGTGCGTGTATGCGTGCGTGTATGCGTGCGTGTATGTCCTGACACCATTAAAAGAATGTCCTGCTACCATTAACTCGCTAGCACCGAGAGGATTGCTCGCCGATGGAACTCTTGGTTGCACATGCCCGTGAGTTTGCACCCTAGTGGTTTCGCTAGTGGGCCATATCCCGGTCAATTAAACTTTATGCTCTGGAGAGCCCGGAAACAGTTAATCAAACATTTTAGACTCAAGTCCAGCTTCAATTGAATTGACTGTGACGGGGCCTTTGACGGCCATAGGTGAGTCCAAGCATCCCTTAAAAATTAAAAAATACCAGAGGCATGACACCACAGTTATGTGTCGGCATGGGCTGATTAGTCATTAATCCATCGAGATGTCTTATTTAAGGGGAATGAATAGGCGATTTTAGGTGAGATGGCCCTGAAGAAAGAACCAGATGCCGTTTACGACCCAGTACTAGAAACCCCCAAGATGTATGGGCCCGGGGCGAGAAGAGGGATCCTTTTCACAAGGGTTGCTGGTTTCACGTGAGTTGGTAGATTAAGAGATAAACCGTTGGAGGTGATATGCGTGTTGGCTTGAAATGATTTGACTTGGATGGGGTATGGTAGTTAAGATGTTAATGTATTTGGAGATATGCATGGGGGAGTACAGTTATGTACGATTATACATTATATGTACTATATACTTTGTTATGGGGTAGAGAGTGACATGCACGAATTACATAGGCTTTGTCAAGGAATAGTTTAAAATAGAATGTCAGCTTTGGGTGTTGATGGTGGGGCTTTAGCCTTTTCCTTGAGTCTTTGGGGGAAATTTATTCCCCTTTTCTGGTTTACAAGACCAGTGTAATTAGTATACTACATAGACCTTCATTTTAGGAGGTGGTTTTCTATAATACTGACGAAGGGCATTAAGATAAGGATGAGTGAGAAGTAAAGGATAGATGCTAGTTGGCCGATGATAATGAAAGGGTGTTCAACTGGTTGTCCGCCGATTCATGTGAGGGTTAGGAGGTCTGCAACTAGTAGTCAGAAAAGGCATTGGCTGAGGGGTCGGAATATTATGCTACGTTGTTTTGATGTGTGTAGGAGTGGTATGAGGATTAAGATTAGGATGGATAGAACTAGGGCTAACACTCCCCCAAGTTTGTTGGGGATAGATCGGAGAATGGCGTAGGCAAATAGGAAGTATCACTCTGGCTTGATATGTGGAGGGGTATTGAGTGGGTTGGCCGGAATATAATTATCTGGGTCTCCTAGGAGGTCTGGGGAAAATAGGACTAGTGTTAGGAGTGCTAGGATTATGGCTAGTGCGCCTAATATATCTTTGATTGTGTAGTAGGGGTGGAAGGGGATTATGTCTATGTCTGATGGGATTCCGGTGGGGTTGTTTGATCCGGTTTCGTGTAGGAATAGGAGGTGAACTATAACTAGGGCTGCAGTGATAAATGGAAGGAGGAAGTGAAAGGCAAAGAATCGTGTTAGAGTGGCTTTGTCTACTGAGAATCCACCTCAGATTCATTCTACAAGGCTTGTTCCGATGTAGGGGATTGCCGAGAGTAGGTTGGTGATAACTGTTGCCCCTCAGAAGGATATTTGGCCCCACGGGAGAACATATCCTATAAAGGCTGTTGCTATAACAGCAAAGAGGAGGAGGATTCCCACGTTTCAGGTTTCTATAAAGATATAAGATCCGTAATAAAGGCCTCGGCCTACATGTAGGAATAAGCAGATAAAGAATATGGATGCCCCGTTGGCGTGTAAGTAGCGCAGGATTCAGCCGTAGTTGACGTCCCGGCAAATGTGGGTTACGGATTGGAAGGCGGTTGCTGTGTCTGAGGTATAGTGTATTGCCAGGAATAATCCTGTTAAGATTTGGATACCTAGGCAGATTCCTAGTAGTGAGCCGAAATTTCATCATGAGGAGATGCTTGATGGGGCTGGTAGGTCAATTAGAGAGTCGTTAATGATTTTGAGTAGAGGGTGTGATTTTCGGATGTTGGTCATTTTGGTTTCTGTAGTTGAAATACAACGGTGGTTTTTCATGCCATTAGTCATGGTTTAAGCCCATGTGGAAATAATGATGACATATATTGTGTTTATTTTGAGTACAATTTTTGTGGTGGGATTTGTAGGGTTTTCTTCCAAGCCTTCTCCTATTTATGGGGGAGTTGGATTGATTGTTAGTGGTGGTGTTGGTTGTGGTATTGTCATAAATTTTAGCGGTTCTTTTTTGGGTTTAATGGTATTTTTAATTTATTTGGGTGGAATGATGGTGGTTTTTGGATATACAACGGCTATGGCTACAGAATTATATCCAGAGGTGTGAGTTTCTAATAAGGTTGTGTTGGGGGCTTTTTTACTGGGTTTGGTTATGGAAGTGGCACTAGTTTCGTATGTGTTGAAGGAGGAGATCGTTGGGCTAGCATTTGAATTTAATGATCTGGGTGATTGGGTTGTCTATGATGTTGAAGATTTTGGATTTGTTGGTAGTGAAGCTATTGGTGTTTCTGCTTTGTATAGTTATGGTACATGATTAGTGATTGTTACTGGCTGATCTTTGCTAGTAGGGGTTGTAGTAATTATGGAGATTACTCGTGGTAATTAGAGTGTGAGTATTATAGTTAGGCTTAGGGCAAATGTAATTATGAAAGACAGGAAATATAATTTTACTTGACCCTTTTGACTTGAGATGAGTGTTGAGGATTTTATTTGGAAGAAGGAGGTTGATTTTGGAATTGTGTTTTCTAATCAAGCTAGGTCGAGTAGTATTGATGCTACTTTTTGGCTTATTAGTAGGCTAGTAAGTGGTTGAATTCGGTGTATAGTGGTTGGGAAGTAGCCTAGGAGATTTGAAAATTTATAATGTTTAGAGGGTTTTTCATGTTTTAGGTTTTGCGTTGCTGTACTGAGTTCCAGAGCTACGGCGAAACCTAGCAGGGTGGCGAGTATAGCTGTAATTTTTAAATATGTTGGCATAGTCATTTGAGGGATTGTAGTGGGAGTAATATTGTTTGAGATGAAGAAGCCGGCGAAGATACTTCCTATTAGGAGACGTTTGATGGGGTTAATTAGGAGTGGATTATTTTCATTGATGAGTACAAGGGTGGGGAAGCGTGGTTGTCCTAGTAGGGCGAAGTAAATAATTCGAGTGCTGTATACGGCCGTGAGGGAGGTAGCTACAAGTGTAATTATTAGGGCTCAGGCGTTGGTATAAGACGTGTTAATAGATTCGATGATAAGGTCTTTTGAGTAGAATCCTGTAAGGAAGGGTATACCTGTTAGGGCCAGGCTTCCAGTGATTAATGCCGAGGTTGTAAATGGAAGTGTCTTGTAGAGACCGCCTATTTTTCGGATATCTTGTTCGTCACTTAAGCTGTGAATGATGGACCCCGAACATAGGAAGAGTATTGCCTTAAAGAATGCGTGGGTGCAGATGTGGAGAAATGCTAGGTGGGGTTGATTAATGCCCACGGTAACTATTATTAGGCCCAGTTGGCTGGAAGTGGAAAACGCTACAATTTTTTTGATGTCGTTTTGGGTGAGAGCACAGATAGCTGTAAATAGTGTGGTTACTGCACCTAGGCATAGCATAATAGTTTGGATGGTCTCATTATTTTCTGTTAGTGGGTGGAATCGGATCAGGAGGAAGATGCCAGCTACTACTATGGTGCTGGAGTGAAGTAGGGCTGAGACGGGGGTTGGTCCTTCTATGGCGGAGGGAAGTCAAGGGTGGAGTCCGAATTGGGCAGATTTTCCTGTTGCCGCTAGTAATAACCCGGTGAGCGGGAGGTTTGTATTGTTTGGGTTAAGGATAAAGATTTGTTGGAGTTCTCAAGTGTTAAGGTTAAATAGAAATCATGCTATAGCCAGGAGGAAGCCCACGTCTCCGATGCGGTTATACAGAATTGCTTGGAGTGCTGCTGTGTTGGCGTCGGTTCGTCCGTATCATCAGCCGATGAGCAGAAATGATATGATACCTACTCCTTCTCAGCCGATGAATAGTTGGAAGAGGTTGTTGGCTGTCACTAGGATTATTATTGTGATAAGAAATATTAAGAGATATTTAAAGAAGCGGTTAATGTTGGGGTCTGAGTGTATATATCACATCGAGAATTCCATGATGGATCATGTGACGAATAGTGCTACGGGTATGAAAATCATGGAGAAATAGTCTAGTTTGAAGCTGAGGCTTAGTTTTAGGGTTTGGATAGATATTCAATGTCAATTTGAGATTATTGTTTCTTGGCCTGATTGGATAAAAATTGTGGTTGGGATCAGGCTTATTAGGAAGGCATATGAGATTATAGTTTTTACGTAGTTAGGATAAGATTTTTTGGTGTAAAGACTGGAGTTTGAAATTATAATTGGTGCTGTAAGAATTAGAAGGGATAGTATTGTGGAGGAAGCAAATAGGTTTATTACTTTTATTTGGAGTTGCACCAATTTTTTGGTTCCTAAGACCAACGGATAACTCCTATCCTTTAAAAGTGGAGAAAAAGCCGCGTTATTATACGCGGGGGCATGAATTAGCAGTTCTTGCAAACTTTTTCGGTGGATAAGAGTTTTTGGTCTCTGTTGCTAGATTCACAATCTAGTGTTTTGCTTAAACTATATCTACAGTAAAGAGTGCCCAGAATGATTTTGGGGTTGATTGATAGGAGGAGCAGGGGTATTATGTGTATTGCTATGAGGGTATTCTCTCGGGTGTAGGATGGTGGGAGGTTGTTGATGTGGTGTGTTTGTTTGCCTCGTTGAGTTGTGATGAGTATATATAGGGAGTATAGGGCAGTAATAACGATATTAATTCCCATGAGGATAATTGATAGTGAGGATCATGAGAATGTTGATATTACTACAAATAGTTCTCCAATTAAGTTGATTGAAGGGGGTAAGGCTAGATTGGTCAGGCTAGCGAGTAGTCATCAGGCGGCTATAAGGGGGAGTATTGTTTGAAGGCCTCGGGCCAAGATTATAGTACGGCTGTGGATTCGTTCATAATTAGTATTGGCAAGACAGAACAGTATAGATGAGGTGAGTCCATGTGCAATTATTAGGGTTGTTGCTCCTATGTAGCTTCATGGGGTCTGGATGAGGATGGCCACAATGACTAGTGCTATGTGGCTGACTGATGAGTATGCGATTAGCGATTTTAGGTCTGTTTGACGTAAACAAATTGAACTTGTTATAATTATACCTCAGAGGGATAATATTAGAAACGGGTATGCTATAAAGTTGGTTGTTGGGTTTAGTATAGTTGTAATTCGCAGTATGCCGTAACCCCCTAGTTTGAGTAGTACGGCTGCAAGGACTATCGAGCCAGCAATTGGAGCTTCTACATGGGCTTTTGGTAATCATAGGTGTAAGCCGTATAGGGGTATTTTTACTATGAAGGCTATTATGCACGCTAATCATAGGATGGGGTTGCTTCAGGAGCTTTCTAGTGAGTTAGAACAGTGCTGGATAATTAAAATGTTTAGTGATCCTGTGATGTTTTGTAGGTAAATAAGTGCAATTAGAAGTGGGAGCGATCCTACTAAGGTATAAAATAGGAAATATAGGCCTGCGTTCAGTCGTTCTGTCTGGCCCCCTCATCGCGTAATGATAATTAAGGTTGGAACTAGGGTTGCTTCGAACAGGATGTAAAAGAAGATTAGCTCTGTGGCTGTGAATGTCATGATTAGAAAAATTTGTAGTAGAATTAGCATAGTAATATACAGTTTTTTCCGTGTATACGATTCTTTGATTAGGTGGAATTGGCTAGCAATGATTATTAGTGGGAGTAGCCATATAGTTAGTATTAGTAGTGGGGTTGATAGTGAGTCTGAGAAATATGTTAGGGATAGGTTTAGGCTATTATCGCCGAATTGGTTTAATAGGGGTAGACTAATTAGGGTAATTATTAGGCTGTAGGTTGTAGTATTGATTCAGATTATACTATTTTTTGATAATCAGACTAAGGGGATGAGCATAGCTGTAGGAAAGATGATTTTTAGCATTGTAGGAGGTTTAGGTTTTGTACGTGATCCACACCATACGTGTTTGATACTATGACTAGGAGAGATAGCCCTAGGGCGGCCTCACAGGCTGCGAACACCAAAAGGATAATAGGAACTATACTAGCCAGGGTTAAATGTGAGTTGAGAATTGTTACTGATATGGTTACAAATAGGGATAATATTATGCCTTCTAGACAAAGGAGTGATGACATCATGTGGGAGCGGTACATCAGTAGGCCTAATAGAGATACAGTAAATGCTATAATTATATTTATGTAGATGAGGGCCATTTGGTAATTATGAAAATAATCATAATCTAATGAGTCGAAATCATTTGTTTTTGTTAAACTAATTACCAATTACTCAGCTCATTCTAATCCTTTGTGAGATCATTCATATGCTAAGCTGATGGCTAGTAGAGAGATTAGGGTAAGTGACATAATGAGTATCACGTTTAGGTTGTCTGTTTGGGAGGCCCATGGAAGTGGGAGGAGTAGAGCAATTTCTAGGTCGAAGAGAAGAAATGTAATGGCTACAAGGAAGAATTTTATTGAGAAAGGGAGGCGAGCGGAGCCTATGGGGTCGAAGCCGCATTCGTATGGACTTGATTTTTCGGCATAGGAGTTTATTTGTGGCATTCAGAAGGCAAGTAGGACTAGCAGGGATGCTAGTAGTGTGTTGATAAGTAGTGTTGCTATTAAGTTTATTACTCTTTTTCGGGGTTAAACCGAAGCTAATTGATTGGAAGTCAATTGTACTGTCTATACTAAAAGGGTAGGAACCTCATCAATAGATAGATACGTATAGGAATAGTCAGACAACGTCTACCAAGTGTCAATACCAGGCGGCAGCTTCAAAGCCAAAGTGGTGTTTAGAGGTGAAGTGGAATTTTAGTTGTCGTATGAAACATACGAGTAAGAATGTGGAGCCGATAATTACGTGTAGGCCATGGAATCCGGTAGCCATGAAGAATGTAGATCCGTATACCCCGTCGGCAATTGTAAAGGGGGTTTCGTAGTATTCCGAGGCCTGGAGTAGGGTGAAGTAACCCCCTAGTAGGATAGTGATGAGTAGGGCCTGTAGTATATTCTTGCGGTCTCCTTCCATTAGGCTGTGATGGGCTCAGGTGATGGATACACCTGAAGCTAGGAGAACAGATGTATTTAGGAGGGGGACTTCTAGGGGGTTTAGGGGGTGGATGCCTGTGGGTGGTCAGCAGCCTCCCAGTTCTGGGGTTGGAGCGAGACTTGAGTGATAGAAAGCTCAGAAGAAACCGATGAAGAAAAATACTTCGGAGAGAATAAAGAGGATCATGCCGTATCGTAGACCTTTTTGGACGATAGGTGTGTGGTGCCCTTGGAAGGTACCTTCTCGTACGATGTCTCGTCATCATTGGTATATGGTTAGTGTGTTGGCTAATAGGCCTAATGATAATAGGAGGGCTGAGTTGAAGTGGAATCATATTACTAGTCCGGATGTCAGTAGCAGGGCTGATAAGGCCCCTGTAAGGGGCCATGGGCTTGGGTTTACTATGTGATATGCATGGGTTTGGTGGGTCATTAAGTATTGTCATGTAAATATAGGCTAACTAATAAAGTAAATACATAGGCTTGGATCAGGGCTACTGCAAATTCAAGAATTGTTAGGAGGAGTAGGATGATAAATGTGATGAGAGATGTTATAATGCTAACGTTTAGAAGTGCTAGGGTGGCCCCTCCAACAAGGTGAATGAGTAGGTGACCAGCGGTGATATTTGCGGTTAGTCGTACTGCTAGTGCCATAGGTTGGATGAACAAGCTAATGGTTTCAATAATAATAAGCATGGGGATGAGGGGGATTGGGGTTCCTTGGGGTAGGAAGTGGGCGAGTGATGCTTTTGTTTTGTGCCGGAATCCAAGAGTCACTGTCCCAGCTCAAAGGGGGATCGCTATTCCTAGGTTTATTGATAGCTGGGTTGTCGGTGTGAAGGAGTGTGGTAGAAGGCCTAATAGGTTCGTTGATCCAATGAATATAATGAGGGACATAAGTATTAGAGATCATTTTTGTCCAGTGTGGTTGTGAATAGTCATTATTTGTTTAGATGTGAGGTGAAGGATTCATTGTTGGATTGCGACTAGTCGATTATTAATCAGTCGGTTAGTTGATGGAAATAAAATGCTTGGGAATATAATAATTAGAGTAACAATAGGTAGACCTATTATCGTAGGGGTAATGAAAGAGGAGAATAAATTTTCGTTCATTTAGTTGATCAGGGGGTCGAATGTTCTGTTGCTTTTGTAATAGTAGGTTCTGGGTTTTGATAATAAGTGTGTTTTGAAACTTTTAGTTGCATAATAATGTATAGTGTGAGGAGCATGGACAGAATGGTAATAAATCACGTTGATGTGTCAAGTTGTGGCATACCATCAAGGGGAGGTTAACACTCCCATTCTTTAACTTAAAAGGTTAACGCTTTGGAATTAGCTTCTTAATGAAACTAGAGTATGGTTGAGGATCATTTTTCGAAGATTTTTAGTGGGACTATTTCAAGGACAATTGGTATAAAGCTGTGGTTGGAGCCGCAGATTTCAGAGCACTGGCCGTAATATAGGCCTGGTCGTGTAGATAATAGGGTTGTTTGGTTTAGGCGTCCTGGAATTGCGTCCGTTTTTAGGCCTAGCGATGGAACAGCTCATGAGTGTAGTACGTCTTCGGACGAAATTAGTATTCGAATTGTCAGTTCCATTGGTAATACTACTCGGTTGTCTACCTCCAGAAGACGTAGTTCCCCTGGTTTTAAGTCCTGTGTTGGTACTATATAGGAGTCGAAGGTTAGGTCCTCATAGTCCGTATACTCATAGCTTCAGTATCACTGGTGGCCCATGGTTTTTACGGTTAAATAGGGGTTATTAATTTCGTCTATTATATATAGGATTCGGAGGGACGGGAGTGCAATTATAATTAGGATTATTGCTGGCAAGATTGTTCAGATGGTCTCTACCTCCTGTGCGTCTATCGTGCTGATGTGGGTCAGGTTAGTTGTAAGTATAACTGAGATGAGATAGAGTACGAGGGAGCTGATGAGGAAAACGATCATTAGTGCGTGATCATGGAAGTGTAATAGCTCTTCTATGATGGGGGATGTTGCGTCTTGAAAACCTAATTGAAAGGGGTACGCCATGGAGGTATATAGGGGTTTAACCTATAATTCAACTTTGACAAAGTTATGTAAATTTTACTAATACCTCTACTAATAGAGAAAGACATAATGGTTATGATGTTGGCTTGAAACCAATTGTAGGGGGTTCGAATCCTTCCTTTCTTACTTACTTACTTTGGGTTTACGTATGTGGGCTCTTCAAATGTGTGATATGGCGGAGGGCATCCGTGAAGTCATTCTAGGTTTAGGGTTGGTAGTTCTACAGTTGAGACTTCTCGTTTTGATGCGAAGGCTTCTCAGATTATAAAAACTATTAGGATAACAGCTGTCAGGGAGATGAAAGAGCCTATGGAGGATACCGTGTTTCATGTAGTGTACGCATCTGGGTAGTCTGAATAGCGTCGTGGTATACCGGACAAACCTAGGAAGTGTTGTGGGAAAAATGTTATGTTTACACCTACAAATATAATAAGGAAATGAATTTTTGCTCAGGTTGAGTTAAGGGTATAGCCCGAGAATAGTGGGAATCAGTGGACGAACCCCCCTATAATAGCGAAAACGGCTCCTATGGATAGGACATAGTGGAAGTGTGCTACCACGTAGTATGTGTCATGAAGGACGATATCGAGAGAAGAATTAGCTAGAACGATTCCAGTGAGGCCCCCAACTGTAAAGAGGAAAATGAAGCCTAATGCTCATAGTATTGCTGGAGATCACTTGATATTCCCTCCGTGTAGAGTGGCCAGTCAACTAAATACTTTGACCCCTGTGGGAATAGCGATGATTATGGTTGCTGAGGTGAAGTATGCTCGTGTGTCAACGTCAAGGCCCACTGTAAATATGTGATGGGCCCATACGATAAAACCCAGAAATCCAATTGATATTATGGCTCATACCATACCCATATATCCAAAAGGTTCTTTTTTACCAGAGTAATAGGTAACAATATGTGAGATTATTCCGAACCCGGGTAGAATTAGAATGTATACTTCGGGGTGTCCAAAAAATCAAAAGAGGTGTTGGTATAGAATGGGGTCTCCTCCTCCTGCGGGATCGAAGAAAGTGGTATTAAGGTTTCGGTCTGTTAGCAGCATAGTAATTCCAGCAGCTAGTACAGGGAGGGATAGAAGGAGTAGGACGGCTGTGATTAGTACCGATCAAACGAACAGTGGAGTTTGATATTGAGATAGGGCTGGGGGTTTCATGTTAATGATTGTAGTAATAAAGTTAATAGCTCCTAGAATTGATGAGACCCCTGCTAGGTGAAGTGAAAAGATTGCTAAGTCTACGGAGGCTCCGGCGTGTGCTAGGTTTCCGGCTAGGGGTGGGTAGACTGTTCATCCTGTTCCAGCTCCGGCTTCTACTGTTGAGGATGCGAGTAGTAATAGGAATGATGGGGGCAGGAGTCAGAAACTCATATTGTTTATTCGGGGAAATGCTATATCAGGAGCCCCAATTATTAGTGGGATAAGTCAATTTCCGAAACCGCCAATCATAATTGGCATTACTATGAAGAAAATTATTACGAAAGCGTGAGCTGTTACGATTACGTTGTAGATTTGGTCATCGCCTAGCAATGCCCCTGGTTGGCCTAGTTCTGCTCGGATTAGTAGGCTTAGGGCGGTTCCTACTATTCCTGCTCAGGCACCAAATAATAAATATAGGGTGCCAATATCTTTGTGGTTGGTTGAGAAGAGTCAACGGTTTATGAACATAGGTAAAATGGCCGAGCAGGCATTAGACTGTAAATCTAAAAACAGGGGTGAAAGTCCTCTTTTTACCAAGCCCTGTAGTGTATTAGAACACACCGAATTGCAAATTCGGAGAAGCAGCATAACTCCTACCAGGGCTTCTCCCGCCTTTTTTTTCTTCGACGGCGGGAGAAGTAGGTTGAAGCCAGTTGTGTATGGTATTTAGCTGTTAACTAAAACTTCGTGGGGTTGGAGCCCACCAATCTAGTAAGGGCTTAGCTTAATTAAAGTGGTTGATTTGCGTTCAATTGATGTGGGGTGCAGACCTGCAGTCCTTAGTATCAGGAGCTAAATGTAGTTCATTTACTTAGGGCTTTGAAGGCCCTTGGTCTGGCGTTTAACCTAAGCTCCTATTCGAGAAGGGTTAGAATAGGTGATAGGGGTAGGATGAGGGTCGATAGGATGATTAGGGGTGATAGAAGGGGTGTTGGTTTAGTGTAGTTAAATTGTCATTTTATTTTTATGTTGTTTGTGGATGGGAATATCGTTAAGGATGTGGAATATGTTAGGCGTATGTAAAAGAATAGGTTTAGAAGTGCTGTGATGGCTATGGTAGTGGGTATAATGATGCTGTCATTTTTCGTTAATTCTTGAATGATTATTCATTTTGGTAAGAATCCTGATAATGGGGGTAGACCTCCTAGTGATAATATTGTTGCTAGGATGGTTGTAGTAAGTAGTGGGGTTTTGTTTCATGTGTGGGATAGGGATAGTGTTGTTGTTGATGAGTTTAGTATAAATATTATGAATGTTGTAATTGTTAGAAGAATATAGATCACTAGATTTAGTAGGGCTAGGGTTGGGTTGTATGTTATGATGGCTGTCATTCATCCTATGTGTGCAATGGATGAGTAGGCCATGATTTTTCGTAACTGAGTTTGGTTGAGGCCTCCTCAGCCTCCAATGGCAATGGAGAGAATTGACATGGTGAGGAGCATGTTTAGGTTCGTTGTTGGGGCGATTTGGTATAGAATTGATATGGGGGCTAATTTTTGTCAGGTTAATAGGATTAGGCCTGATGAAAGTTTAATGCCTTGGGTAACTTCTGGCACTCAAAAGTGAAATGGGGATAGTCCTAGTTTTATGGCTAGAGCTAGGGTTATAATGGTCGATGCCGTTGAGTTTAGAGGTTTTGTGGTAGTTCATTGGCCTGAGTACACTAGGTTAATAACGATAGCCAATATGAGTAGTATAGATGCAGTTGCTTGGGTTAAAAAATATTTTGTGGAGGCTTCTATGGATCGTGGGTTGTAATTTTTTATTAGAATAGGGATGATGGCTAGTATATTTATTTCGAAGCCAATTCAGACCATGAGTCAGTGGGAGCTCGTTAGTACAATTATTGTTCCTAGTACGATGGTTAGTATAATTATTGTAAAAATTAGGGGGTTTATCAGTACGGGAAGGATATAAACCAACATTTTCGGGGTATGGGCCCGATAGCTTATTTAGCTGACCTTACTTAGAATATGGTGTAATATGGTAGCACTAAGATTTTTGAATTCTTTGGAGTAGGTTCAAGTCCTATTATTCTAGAAATAAGGGGATTTTCACCTCTATTATTTACTCTATCAAAGTAACTCTTTTATCAGACATATTTCTTATGTTTGTGGTGGGATACTTGCTATGGTAATGGGCATGGCTACGTGTCATATACACAGGGCTAGAGTGAGGGGAAGGAAGTTTTTTCATAACAGGTGTATTAGTTGGTCGTATCGAAATCGTGGGTATGATGCTCGAATTCACAGGAAAAACACAGTTAGCAAGAGGGTTTTAATAATTAGATTCGTTGAGTATAGTTCTGGTATTGTGGGGTCGTGAAATGCGCCTATAAATAAGATTGCGGTAAGGGTGTTTATTATAATGATATTGGCGTATTCGGCTATGAAAAAGAGGGCAAATGGGCCTCCGGCGTATTCTACATTGAAGCCTGAGACTAGCTCTGATTCTCCTTCGGTTAAGTCGAACGGGGCTCGGTTTGTTTCTGCTAGTGTGGAAATGAATCATATCATGGCTAATGGTCATGAAGGTAAGATTAGTCAGATGTATTCTTGGGTAGTAATTAGGGTTGATAGAGAGAAGGATCCACTTAGTAGTAGGACTGATAGGAGAATAATTGCTAAGGTGACTTCGTAAGAGATTGTTTGTGCTACTGCTCGTAGAGCTCCAATTAGGGCGTATTTTGAGTTTGAGGCCCATCCTGATCATAGGATTGAGTAGACGGCCAGGCTAGATATGGCTAGCATAAATAGTACGGCTAAATTTATGTTAATTAGGGGGTGTGGTATAGGGAGAGGGATTCATATGGTTAGGGCGAGGGTTAGGGCTAGGATGGGGGCAATGATAAATATAAATGGAGAAGATGTTGATGGACGTAGGGGTTCTTTGGTAAATAATTTTACGGCGTCAGCTGCGGGTTGGAGGAGTCCATATGGACCTACTACGTTAGGTCCTTTACGGAGTTGTATGTAACCTAAAACTTTTCGTTCAACAAGTGTAAGGAATGCAACGGCTAGTAGAATTGGAATGATCAGTGCTAGGAGATTAATAATGTACATGTTGTTAGGAAGAGGAGTTGAACCTCTGATTATAAAGGCTTAAATTTTATGCAATTACCGGGCTCTGCCATCCTAACATTAGCCCTGTTCTTGGGCGTTGGTGTATGTGTTGTTAATTACTAGATTAAGATTATATCATCTATTGGTTTAAAGGCGCTTGTGTTAAGTTGGCCTTGTTTCTCTTGTCCTTTCGTACTGGGAGAAACCATGTAATAGATAGAAACCGACCTGGATTACTCCGGTCTGAACTCAGATCACGTAGGACTTTAATCGTTGAACAAACGAACCGTTAATAGCGGCTGCACCATTGGGGTGTCCTGATCCAACATCGAGGTCGTAAACCCTATTGTCGATATGGACTCTCAAATAGGATTGCGCTGTTATCCCTAGGGTAACTTGTTCCGTTGATCAAGAATTTGGATCACTGAATGATAGAGGGTTTCGACTTGTTAGTCTAGACTATGTCACTCGGGAGTTGTCTTATATTCCGAGGTCACCCCAACCCAAATTGCTAGTCCAGTAAAAAGTTAGTTTGTCTTCCTTAGAAGTGTGGTGCTTATTTTGTGGGCTAGTTAATTAAAGCTCCATAGGGTCTTCTCGTCTTATTTGTGAATTCCCGCCTCTTCACGGGAAGGTCAATTTCACTGATTAGAAGTAAGAGACAGTAAAACCCTCGTGTGGCCATTCATACAAGATCCCTATTTAAAGAACAAATGATTATGCTACCTTTGCACGGTCAGGATACCGCGGCCGTTTAACGGGTGTCACTGGGCAGGCAGTGCCTCCAATAGTTGAAATGCTGGAGGTGATGTTTTTGGTAAACAGGCGGGGTTTATGTTTGCCGAGTTCCTTTTACTTCTTTTAATCTTTCCTTTGAGTGCACTCCTGTGTTGGGTTAACAGTCGTATTGATAAATGTTTTAGTTGGGGGTGTGTATTTATCTTACTGTTAATTATCAGTGGGGGATCCGTTCTGATATAAGCTTGTGCAAGGAGAAATTGGTTCTTGTTACTCATATTAACAGTATCTCTTCTACTTAGTAGTAGAATAGTCCAGTATTAGGCCAGGAGTTCGCAGATAATTGTTTGGATTATGGGGGGGGGGGGTCGTTGAGCTTGAACGCTTTCTTAATTGGTGGCTGCTTTTAGGCCAACTATGGGGTTTTAGGGGCTTACTCTCTGGTTAAGGTTGTATCCTGTTTCTAAAAGGCTGTACCCTTTTAGATTATATTTTAAGTCTGCATTTTAGCTTTGGGTCTTTTAGGCAGGCTTAAAGTTGAACTAAAATTCTATTCTGGACAACCAGCTATCACCAGGCTCGGTAGGCTTTTCACCTCTACCCAAAAGTCTTCTCACTATTTTGCTACATAGACGAGTTTGCTCTTTAGCTGCTTTTGGGTAGCTCGTCTGGTTTCGGGTTAGTTGGCTTAAGTTCTCTTTGTCAAGTTGTTCTAGTTAAATCATTATGCAAAAGGTACAAGGGGTAAGCTTTGCTGTTTTTCACTTTTAATGAGTCTTTCATCTTTCCCTTGCGGTACTTTCTCTATAGCGCCAATTAGAATTTCTATCTCCTATACTTTAATAAGGTAAATGTTTTGGTTTATTTAGGGGTGGTAGTTGTGTTGGGGAAAATGTGGGCTAGCATTTGTTCAAAGTGACTATGTTACATGGTATCTTCTGGGTGTAAGCCAGGTGCTTTCTATAAGCTACACTTTGATTTTTCCAAGCGCACTTTCCAGTACGCTTACCTTGTTACGACTTATCTCCTCTTGTAAGTGTGTACGTTCGTTAATAGGGTTGATTAGTTGCACCTAGGTACTTGAGGAGGGTGACGGGCGGTGTGTGCGTGCTTCATGGCCTCATTCAATTAAGCTCTCTATTCTTAATTTACTACTAAATCCTCCTTCCGTTTTCGGTTTCACGAAAAGTTCCGTCATGTTCTATGTTAGAAAATGTAGCCCATTTCTTCCCGGTCCATGGGCTACACCTTGACCTAACGTTTTTATGTTGTGTGATTTGGCTTACTGTGGTTCCTTTTTAGGGTTTGCTGAAGATGGCGGTATATAGGCTGTATTAGCAAGGACTGGTAAGGTTTATCGGGGTTTATCGATTACAGAACAGGCTCCTCTAGAGGGATATAAAGCACCGCCAAGTCCTTTGAGTTTTAGGCTGTTGCTAGTAGTACTCTGGCGAGTAGTATTGTTGTAATAACTACTGAGGTTTAGGGCTGAGCATAGTGGGGTATCTAATCCCAGTTTGTGTCTCAGCTTTCGTGTGTCGAAATATTTAAAGTCACTTTCGTGGTTTGTTTTTGTCCGAGCTAAAGCTTTCTACGGCATAGCTCAGATTTAACTTTATTGATAGGGGCTTTCTAAACACGCTTTACGCCGTATGTCTATTAACTTGGGTTAATCGTATGGCCGCGGTGGCTGGCACGAAATTTACCAACCCTGGCTTAGCATGGCTTAGTCAAACTTTCGTTTATGGCTTAATTTTTATCACTGCTGTATCCCGTGGGGGTGTGGCTAGGCAAGGCGTCGTGAGCTACTGTGGTAGTGTGCTTGATACCCGCTCCTTCATTGTCAGTTAGTGACTTGAAGGGCATCTTCACCGGAGTGCAGATACTTGCATGTGTAATCCTGCTAAAAGCTAATAGAAAGGCCAGGACCAAGCCTTTGTGTTTATGGAGTATTAAATACTCATCTAGGCATTTTCAGTGCCTTGCTTTGGATCTAAGCTACATTAAC